ATATATAATTATATATAATATATTTTATTAAAAATAAAGAGAAATATAATTTCTCTTTTATATAGCGGAGCTATATCTATATATAAATATATATTATATTGTATAATTTATACAATATATTTTATTAAAAATAAAGAGAAATATAATTTCTCTTTTATATAGCGGAGCTATATCTATATATAAATATATATTATATATATATATATTATAAATTAATTTAATATAACGTACTATTTTATTCACCATAAGTAAGAATATTTATAGTACACGATTAGATTAATTTATAATATATATATATATAATAAATAAAGAAGTCCAGTAAGTAGTTTAATTAAAATATAACATTTGGGTTGTTAAGATTAGTTACTGAGAATTTTTAGTTTAATTAGAATAATTCACTTACAATGAATAGGTTTTAAAATTCTATATTAAAATTATTTTTTCTTTTATCTGTTTTAAGTAGGATTATTAGTTATATAAATATTGATCCTATAAAAAGTAGATTCTTTTTAATTTTTTCTTTATTATTTAGAATACCTCTTATATCAATAAGTATACATATTTGATTTTCTTATTTTGTATGTCTTTTATTTTTAAGTGGTATTTTTGTTATTTTAGTATATTTTTCTAGTTTATCTAAAATTAATGTTACTAAAAGACATTTAGTGTTTTTATGTATAACTTTAACTTTATTATTTTTAATACCCGAGTTTTTATTTAAAAGTGATAACTTAAATTTAAGAGGTTTTTATTATAGTATTTATTGATCTATATTTGTTTTTATTTTATCAATTTTAATTTTTTTTATAAATTTTAGTAGTTATTTTTTAAATTTTTCTGGTGCTTTACGTAAAGTATAAAATTATTTTTTTATTTGTTGGATTATTTATATTTTTTTTTAAGTGACAACGTTTAATTTTTATTTTAATTTCATTAGAATTTTTAATATTAAGTTTATTTTTAAATTTTTCTGGTTTAATTTCAGAAATAATATTTTTTTATTTTATATGTTTTTCTGTTATTTCTAGTATTTTAGGTATAATTATCATGGTAGGTAATATAAAATCTTTTGGTAGTGATCAATGTATTTTTTAACAGATATAAGTTAAGTTTAAACTATTGATCTTCAAAATCAAAAATATAATTCTGTAGTGAGATAATAGTATAATTTAGTATTTTTCTTTTTCGAAGAAAAGGTTAATTTATCTTATTTGAAGTTTTCTTTTAGAGATTTAAAATTTGATCATGGTTTAGAATGATTTAAAATGGTATTATCTAAGTATGATTTACGGAGTAGGCAATAAAAATTTACCTCGGCAATTTATCGCTTGTATAACACTTGTTCCAGAATAATCGGCTAGACTTGTTGAAGCTTGTACTTTAATTGATGTTAATTATAAAATGTTAGATAAAAACTTTAAAAGTTTTAGGTAGAATTAGAACTTTTTAAAATATAATTTTATAATTTTAAATTTTGGTGAACGAATTAGATTAGTACCTAATTAGACAAAAATTAAAAGAGCAGGAGTAAAGTAGTATTTAAACTGAAAAGATATTGGCAGACTTCCTAAATTATCTTTGGAGGCTGAGTAATAACTGAGAACCCTCATTAACTACTTAATTTTTAGACTCATGTATGATCGTTTATTTTATTCTTTAGGATTATAAATAAAAATTTTTAATTTAATAAAATAGATATATACCTGGTTTATAATAAAAGTAATATTTGGCCTACAATATTTTATAATGTGAATAATAAATGTAGTTATTTATTTGAAAATGTAAAAGACAGTAAAAAATTTTTTATATATTTTTGAAGAGTATCTAGGAGTGGTACAAATCATCCATCAATTGCCCAAAGGGGAGTAAGTTGTAGTAAAGTAGATTTAGGGGAACCTTAATCTAGTAATAAACTAAATATAAAAATGTTTTGAAAACATTTTTAGAGTATAACTCGTAGTTTTTAAGAGTTAGTTTAAGTAAAGAATTGTTGACTGTTAATCAAAAGGTATATCTCTTAAAAGAGTTTAGTTTAAATTTAAAATGTTAGATTGTAAATCTAAAGTTATTTACTCTTGTTGATTATGAGTTTATTAATAATTATTTTAATAATAATTTTTATTGTTCAAAGTATTGCTTTTATTACTTTATATGAGCGTCATTTATTAAGAAGGAGACAGAATCGTTTAGGTCCTACTAAGGTTACTTTTATAGGTTTGGCTCAAGCTTTATTAGATGGTGTTAAATTACTAAAGAAAGAACAAATAACACCTTTAAACTCTTCGGAGATTTCTTTTTTATTGGTTCCTGGTATTTCTTTTGTTGTAATATATCTTGAATGATTTACAATTCCTTATTTTTTTGATTTTTTAAGTTTTGAATATTCTGTTTTATTTTTTTTATGTTTAATTGGTTTTTCTGTTTATACGACTTTAGTTAGTGGTATTGTTAGTAAATCTAAATATGGTATAATTGGTGCTATTCGTGCTAGAAGACAAAGTATTTCTTATGAGATTGCATTTTCTTTATATATTTTAGCTATTATTATTCATAATAATGTTTTTAATTTTGTTGCTAAATTTAATCTAAGTTTAGTTATTATCTATTTACCATTTTTAATTATAGTAATTGCTGAATTAAATCGTGCACCTTTTGATTTTTCTGAAGGTGAAAGTGAATTAGTTAGTGGTTTTAATGTAGAATTTGCTAGTGTTGCTTTTGTTTTATTGTTTTTAAGTGAATATGGTAGATTAATTTTTTTTAGTGTATTAACTTCTGTTATATTTTTTAATTTCTCTATTTTTTTTAGTTTTATTATATTTTCTATTTTAATTTTTATTCGAAGTTCATATCCTCGTTACCGTTATGATTTAATAATAAGTTTATTTTGATTTAAATTATTACCTATTTCTTTAATCTTTTTAGGTTATTTTGCTGTTTTATTTTATTAAATATTAATCAAGTTTATTTTTTAGATATTTTTATGTTTGTTTTTATTTTACAATATTTATTTTATTTTAAAGAAGGTATGTTAAATACTTTAGTTAAAAAATTTTTAAATAGTTTAGTTGGTGTTTTTAGTTATTCTAATACTTTACCTTTAAGTTCTGTAATTTCAGTTTTTACTTTTATTATTTTATTAACTTGTTGTTTTGGTGGTTATTTTACTTATTCTTTTTGTCCTTGTGGTATAGTTGAATTTACTTTTGTTTATGCTGCAGTAGCATGAATAAGAACATTATTAACTTTTATTTCTAGAGAAAAATTCTCTGTTTATATAAGAAAAGGAGGTGATTCTTTTTTAAAAACTTTTAGTATGTTATTAGTAGAAATTGTTAGTGAATTTTCTCGTCCATTAGCTTTAACTGTACGTTTAACAGTTAATATTATAGTAGGTCATTTAATTAGTATAATGTTATATCAAGGTTTAGAGTTAACTTTAGGAGAAAAATATATCTGAATTTCTATTTTTGCTATTATAATAGAATGTTTTGTATTTTTTATTCAAAGTTATATTTTTTCACGTTTAATTTACTTATATTTAAATGAATAATAGAGATGTTAACTTAAGAATAAAGTGCCAAACTTTTAATTTGGAAATGGAAACCCACATCTTAGTTGATATAGCATAAGAAGTGCATTTGTTTTAAGCGCAAAAGATATAAGTCAACTAACGAGTTTATAAACAAGTCTTCTAAATTTGTTCTAGGTTAGTTCCTGCTCGTTTTTGATTATAATTTTAATTATTATAACTATATTTTTAACTTTATTAGGTTTATTAGTAAATAATTTAATTGTTTGATGAAGTATTTTTTTAATAATAACTATTTTATTTACTTTATTAAATAAAAGAAATAAAAGGTATAGAAGAGTTTTTAATTATTTTATTATTCAAGAGAGTTTAGGTTTATTATTTTTAGTATTTTCTGGTAGTATATTACAATTTTTTATTGTTTTAATAAAAATTGGTGTTGCACCTTTACACTTTTGAATTTTTAATGTTACTAATAATATTATTAACTACAGTTTAATGTGATTTTTAACTTTTCAAAAATTACCTTTTTTAGTAATTTTATTACAGATATTTTGATTAAATTCTTTTTATTTATTAATATTTGGTTTATTAATTTGTTATTTACAAATATTTATTATAAAAAGATATAAAAATTTAATTATTATTTCTTCTACTGAATCTTTTAATTGAATTATTTTAGGTTTATTTTTTTCTGTTTTAAATTCTCTTTATTTATTTATTTATTATTTTGTTTTAATAGCTATATTAATTAGTAAATTTACTAAATTTAGACAAAATTTTGTTAATTGAGAAACTAGTTTAGTATTTTTAAATATTCCTTTTAGTGTTTCTTTTTTCGTAAAAATTTTTTCTCTAAGTGAAATTTTAAAATTTGAAAGTTTCTTTGTTTTATTATTACTTTTTTTAATGTTTTTATCAGTTTTAGCTTTTAGTTTTTGGCTTATTAATTTAAGTATAAAAAATAACACTAGTAATCAAACTAATAATAAATTTATATATTTTATAGTATTACCATTAATAGTAATTTCTATTATTTAACTTTTCTAGTAAAATATATTATATTATCTTGATAAGGTAAAGTTCCAATTTGGGAGAAGTAAGATGAAAAATAGATATTACTATGTTTGGTTACGGTCCAAAAAGAATTACATCTTTTGTAATTTAGTTTAGGTAGAATATTTGTTTTTGGTGCAAAAGGGTATAATTACAATTTTTGACTCTTTTAGTTTATTAATAAAACATAACTCTGAAGAAGTTAAGAAAGACAGGAGTGATTAAAAATAATAATAATTTAATTAATTTTGTTAATTCATTAGTAGTTTCATTACCCTCTAGAAAAACTTTAACATTAAGTTGAAATTTTGGTAGAATATTAGGTATAATTTTAGTTTTTCAAATTTTAACTGGTACTTTTTTAGCTTTTTATTATACTGCTGATAGTTTAATAGCTTTTTCTACAGTTCAGTATATTATATATGAAGTAAATTTTGGTTGAATCTTTCGTATTTTCCATTTTAATGGTGCTAGCTTATTTTTTATCTTTTTATATTTACATATTTTTAAAGGTTTATTTATAATAAGTTATCGTTTAAAAAAAGTGTGAATATCTGGTTTAACTTTATATTTATTAATTATAATAGAAGCTTTTATAGGTTATGTTTTGGTTTGAGCACAAATAAGATTTTGAGCGGCAGTAGTTATTACTAGTTTATTAAGTGTTATTCCTATTTGAGGTCCTACTATTGTAACTTGAATTTGAAGTGGTTTTGGTGTAACAGGAGCTACATTAAAATTTTTCTTTGTTTTACATTTTTTAGTACCTTGAGGTCTTTTAGTTTTAGTTTTAGCGCATTTAATTTTTTTACATAGCACTGGTGGTACATCAATATTATATTGTCACGGTGATTATGATAAAATTTGTTTTGCTCCAGAATATTGAGGTAAAGATGCTTATAATGTAATTGTTTGATTACTATTTTTTGTATTTTCTTTAATTTATCCTTTTGATTTAGGTGATCCAGAAATGTTTATTGAAGCTGATCCTATAATAAGACCCGTACATATTGTACCAGAGTGATATTTCTTATTTGCTTATGCTATTTTACGTGCTATTCCTAATAAAATTTTAGGTGTTATTGCTTTATTAATAAGAATTGTAGTATTTTATTTCTTTGCTTTAATTAATAATTATACTTCTTGTTTAACTAAATTAAATAAATATTTAGTGTTCACTTTTATTATTTCTTCAGTAATTTTAAGTTGATTAGGTCAATGTATAGTAGAAGAACCTTTTACTTTCTTAAGACCATTATTTTCTGTTATTTATTTTGGTTTAGCTGTAGTCTTATTAATAATTTTTATATTTAGAAAATTATTATTTAAGTAAAATTAAACATATATAGTATTAATAAATATATTAGATTTAGAATCTAAAGATATATTATATGTTATTTATCATAATTTTCATATTTTAAGTTTATCCAGTTATGCTTATTTTATATTTTTTGCTTCAATAAGATTAACAAGATCTTTAGTTATATTTTTTAAGTATGGTATAGTTTGATTATTCTTATTCTCTTTATTTAGAGTTTTATTTATTTCTTTTGCTTGAGGAAAAGATATTTCTATAGAAGGTTTAAGAGGTTATCATAATTTTTTTGTTATAGATGGCTTTAAATTAGGAACTGTATTATTTATTTTTAGTGAATTTATATTCTTTTTTAGAATTTTTTGAACCTTTTTTGATGCAGCGTTAGTCCCTGCTCATGAATTAGGTGAAACCTGATCTCCTATTGGTATACATTTAGTTAACCCTTTTGGTGTACCTTTATTAAATACTATTATTTTATTAAGTAGTGGTGTGACAGTAACTTGAGCTCATCATAGTTTATTAAGTAACAAAAGTTGTACTAACAGATTAGCTTTAACTTGTTTTTTAGCAGCTTATTTCACTGGTATTCAATTAATAGAGTATAGAGAAGCTAGTTTTTCTATATCTGATGGTATTTTTGGTAGAATTTTCTATTTAGCTACAGGTTTTCATGGTATTCATGTATTATGTGGTGGTTTATTTTTAGCATTTAATTTTTTCCGTTTATTAAAATCTCATTTTAATTATAATCATCATTTAGGTTTAGAATTTGGTATTTTATACTGACATTTTGTTGATGTTGTTTGATTATTCTTATTTGTTTTTGTTTATTGATGATCTTACTAGTTACTTTAGTTTAATTAAGAACGTATAACTTGTAATTATAAAGTAAAGGTAACTTTGTTAGATTTTTTTTTAGTAACTTTAATTTGATTTATAAAACCTACATATTTTTTCTTTTTTATTTTATTTTTCTGTGTTATAATTTTTAATAATTATTCTTGAATAGGTTTATTTATAGTTATTGATTCTTATACATTTATTTTATTAATTATTATAAGAGTATTTATTTTAGGTATAATTTTAATAAGAGAAAAGAATAATAATTTATTAATTTTATCAGAAATATTAGTAATTATTTGTATTTTATTTTTTATTCCTAGTAATATAATAATATTATATATGTTTTTTGAACTTTCTATATTCCCTATTTTAGTAATAATTTTAGGTTATGGTTCCCAAATTGAAAAAATTAATTCTTCTTATTATTTAATATTTTATGCTGCTTTTTGTTCTTTCCCTTTTTTATTTGTTTATTTTAAAAGTGATTTTAGTTTAGTTTTTTCTTATTTTGATTTCTTTATTTCTTGAGAAATATTTTTTATTTTAAGCTTAAGATTTATAATAAAGTTCCCAATTTATTTTTTACATTTATGATTACCAAAGGCTCATGTTGAAGCACCAACAACTGCCAGGATATTATTAGCTGGACTATTACTAAAATTAGGGACTGCTGGGTTTTTACGTATTTTAGGTAGAATAAATTTTATTCATAATAATGTCTGAATAATTATTGCTTTTTTAGGTATAATTTTAGGTTCTTTTTGTTGTGTATTCCAAAGTGATTCAAAATCTTTAGCTGCTTATTCATCAGTTACGCATATAAGATTTTTATTATTATCTTTAATTTTTATTACTATAAGGAGAAAAACTAGAAGTTTAATATTAATACTAGCTCATGGTTATACATCTACACTAATATTTTATTTAATTGGTGAATTTTATCATACATCTTCTAGACGTATAATTTATTTTATAAACAGTTTTTTTAGTTCAAGTATAATTATAGGTATTTTATTTGCTGTTGTATTTTTATCTAATAGAGGTGTTCCACCTTCATTATCATTTTTATCAGAATTTATAGTAATTTCTAATAGTATTATCTTAACTAAATCTATATTTATTATAATTTTTATTTATTTTGTTGTATCATTTTATTATTCATTATTTTTAATTACTAGATCTTTAATAGGAAAAGAGTTCTTAAATATAAATAATTGAAATGTTGGATTTTCAGCACCTTTAGTATTAATAATATACAATATTTTTTGAATTAGCATATTTTACTAAAACATTGTAAATCCTATAGATATAGTGATTATACTATAATCATAGGATTTAGAATAAGTTGTTAACACTGTAAGGTCCCCCCCTTACAAGTGTTATTTTTGTTTAAAATTTAAGAGCAAAATTTATTTGAAAAAAAAATCTCTTAAATTAATATATATAAAAAATATCAAGGTGGTTTATCAGTTTGATTAGAAAGATCTAATCATAAAGATATTGGAACATTATATTTTATTTTTGGTTTATGATCAGGTATGGTTGGTACCAGATTATCTTTAATTATTCGTTTAGAATTAGCTAAACCTGGTGTATTCTTAGGTAATGGACAGCTATATAATTCTATTATTACTGCTCATGCTATTTTAATAATTTTTTTTATGGTTATACCTAGTATAATTGGTGGTTTTGGTAATTGAATATTACCTTTAATATTAGGTGCTCCTGATATAAGATTCCCTCGTTTAAATAATTTAAGTTTTTGATTATTACCTACAGCAATGTTTTTAATTTTAGATGCTTGTTTTGTTGATATAGGTTGTGGTACTAGTTGAACAGTATATCCTCCCTTAAGAACTTTAGGTCATCCTGGGAGAAGAGTTGATTTAGCTATTTTTAGATTACATTGTGCAGGTTTAAGTTCTATTTTAGGTGGTATTAATTTTATGTGTACAACAAAAAATTTACGTAGGAGTTCTATTTCATTAGAACATATAAGTTTATTTGTTTGAACTGTTTTCGTTACAGTTTTTTTATTAGTTTTATCATTACCTGTATTGGCTGGTGCTATCACTATATTATTAACTGATCGTAATTTAAATACTTCTTTTTTTGATCCTAGAACTGGTGGTAACCCATTAATTTATCAACATTTATTTTGATTTTTTGGTCACCCCGAAGTTTACATTTTAATTTTACCTGCTTTTGGTATTATTAGACAGTCTACTTTATATTTAACTGGTAAGAAAGAAGTATTTGGTTCATTAGGTATAGTTTATGCTATTTTAAGTATTGGTTTAGTAGGTTGTGTTGTTTGAGCCCATCATATATATACAGTAGGTATAGATTTAGATTCTCGTGCATATTTTACTGCTGCTACTATAGTTATTGCTGTTCCCACAGGTGTAAAAGTTTTTAGTTGATTAGCTACTTTATTTGGTATGAAAATAGTATTTCAACCAGTTTTGTTATGAGTGTTAGGATTTATTTTCTTATTTACTTTAGGTGGTCTTACTGGTGTTATTTTATCTAATTCTAGTTTAGATATTATTTTACATGATACTTATTATGTTGTTAGTCATTTTCACTATGTTTTAAGTTTAGGTGCTGTTTTTGGTATTTTTACTGGTGTTAGATTATGATGAAGTTTTATTACTGGTTTTGTTTATGATAAATTAATGATATCAGTAGTATTTATTTTAATATTTATTGGTGTAAATTTAACTTTCTTTCCATTACATTTTGCTGGTTTACATGGATTCCCTCGTAAATATTTAGATTATCCAGATATTTATTCTATTTGAAATGTAATAGCTTCTTATGGTTCTATTATTAGTACATTTGGTTTATTTATATTTATTTATGTAATATTAGAATCTTTTTTTAGTTATCGTTTAGTTTTAAATGATTATTTTCCTAATAGTAGTCCTGAAAGTATATTAAGTGGTTATGTATTTGGTCATAGTTATCAGTCAGAAATTTATTTTAGTAGTACTTCTTTAAAAAATTAAAAAAAATCTTAGTATAAATTTAGTATATTTAATTGCAAATTAAAAGGTAACAAGGTTTTTAATAAGATAGGATAAGTAAGTCTATGAGGTTCATACCCTTGAGGTGGTTTTCTCTTATTAAAAGTTTTAGTATAATAAAGTATAATTTATTGTCAATAAATAGGTAAAAACTTTAGATTCTTTAGTATATATAGTATGTTTGACTTCCAATCAAAAGGATTTAAGGATTAATAAATAATTTTTTTCAAGGTTATAATTTAAACTTTTCAAATAGTTTATTTGCTAGTTATATAGATTGATTCCATAATTTTAATTGTAGATTATTATTTGGGGTTTTAATTTTTGTTGTTTTATTATTTTGATATTTAATAGTAAGAAATTTATATTTTAAAAGAAAAAAAATTGAGTATCAATTTAGTGAATTATTATGTAGAGTATTTCCTACATTAATTTTACTTATACAAATAGTACCTTCTTTAAGTCTATTATACTATTATGGTTTAATAAATTTAGATAGAAATTTAACTATTAAAGTTACTGGTCATCAGTGATATTGAAGTTATGAATTTAGTGATATCCCTGGTTTAGAGTTTGATTCTTATATGAAATCTTTAGATCAATTAGAATTAGGTGAACCTCGTTTATTAGAAGTTGATAATCGTTGTGTAGTCCCTTGTGATACTAATATTCGTTTTTGTATTACTTCAGCTGATGTAATTCATGCTTGAGCTTTATCTACTTTAGCAGTAAAATTAGATGCTATAAGGGGTGTTTTAAGAACATTAAATTATAGATTTCCTATAGTAGGTGTTTTTTATGGTCAGTGCTCAGAAATTTGTGGTGCTAATCATAGATTTATACCTATTGTTTTAGAAGTTACACTTTTAGATAATTTTAAAAGGTGATGTTTTGGTAATATTGAATAATTAAGCTTTGTAGTTTATTTTAAAATTTTTACTTGTGGTGTAAAAGAATTAAGAGCTTTAAATTTAATTTAAATAAATATTGGTATTGCATATTATTAAAGGAAAATTTCATTTTTGATGAATAATAGAAACAAAAAGTAGAAAAGTATTTAGTTTTGTTGTTTCATAATAAAAAATAGTACTTTTAGAGTTGATATGTCGATTTTTGTGATAACTGTATTATAGTTTTATATTAGAAAATTATATATTTAATTTAAATATTATAGGAAAATAAAAATTTGAAGTGTTTTAAATTTAAGTTTTACAACTTTTTCCAACTTATATTTAAAAATTTTTATGTATTTAATAAAATTTTATTAAATAAATAATCTTTAAATTAGTAAGTTTATAAATAAAATAAATTAATAAAATATAAATAAAGAACTTGAAGTCTAGATCAAATGTTTTTTAAAGACTTAGGCTTTTAAATAAAGCTGGCTTCTGCCCTATGAATTTTAAATGGCAGTCTTAGCGTGAGGACATTAAGGTAGCAAAATAATTTGTGCTTTTATTGAGTTCCAGTATGAATGAAGTTATTGGTTAGTTCTATTTATTTTTTATTACTGAATTTAATATTTATTTAAGAAAAAATAAATATATTTATACAAAGATAAGTCTTCGGAAATTCTATTGTTAATATTTCTTTTGTTATATTAATAAATTTTCTAGGGCAGAATATTATATAATTGTATTTTACTATTGATAATATAAAGAATTACTCCGGAGTTAACAGAAAATCATACCTAATCTAGTTCTTATAGTAAGGTAAGTTTTACATCGATGTTGTATTTAGGTAATCTAAAAGAGGAGAAGATTTAGGAATTTCAGACTGTTCTTCTGTTAAGTAACCTAACGTGATATTAGTTTAATTCATTGTGAGATAGAATTGTTTATCTTGATAAATATTTATCATTAAGATATTTAGTACGAAAGGAACATTATAAAAGTTTTAAACTTTATAAAGATTTATTAATCTTTAATTTTAATTTTATTAATAGTATTATGTTTTACTTTAATTCTTTTATTAGTATTTTACTTAATTAATTTTTTATTAAGTATTAAAGAATTTAATAAGAATAAAATTAGTTCTTTTGAAAGTGGTTTCGTTAGGGTAGGTAAGATCCAAAATTCTTTTAGTATTCATTTTTTTATTATAATACTAATATTTGTTATTTTTGATTTAGAAATTGTTATATTCTTAGGTATTTTAGTTTCTGATATATCTTCTTTTATTAGTTTTTTAATAATATTTAGCTTTATTTTAGGTGGTTTTTATATGGAATGATGATATGGTAAGCTTATTTGAGTCATTTAAATTAATATTTCTATTTTTTTGATTAGTTTAATTTTTTTTATAGGTATAGTTATAATTTGAACTTTACCTATAATAAAATTAAGTATTAGTATATTAGAATGAGATTTTTTAAGTTTAAAATTTAATTTTTATTTTAATAGTATTTTATTTTCTTTTATTTTATTTTTAGTTACTTTAAGAGTTTTGGTTTTTAGAACATATTATCTTAATGGTGAATTAAATTTTAATTATTATTATTTTGTTTTATTAATTTTTGTTGGTAGTATGTTTATATTAAATTTTAGGAATAGTATTTTTACTATATTATTGAGTTGGGATTTATTAGGTATTTCTAGATTTTTTTTAGTTTTATTTTATAATAATTGAGATAGTTGTAGAGGTGCTATAAATACTGCTTTAACAAATCGTTTAGGTGATTATTTTATATTTGTATTTTTTAGTGGTTCAATTTTTAGTGGTTATTATTTCTTAAGTTTTAGTATATTTAGAAGTTATTTAGTAATTTTACTTTTATTAACAGCTTTTACTAAAAGTGCTCAATTTCCTTTTAGTAGTTGATTACCTAAAGCTATAAGAGCCCCAACTCCAGTTAGTTCTTTGGTACACAGAAGAACGTTAGTTACTGCAGGTTTAATTTTATTAATAAATTTTAGTAATTTAATTATACAAAAAAATGTAATTAGAGTAATTTTAATTATTGGTTTATTTACTATATTTTTTTCTAGTGTTACAGCTTTAGTAGAAGAAGATTTAAAAAAAGTAGTTGCTTTAAGTACTTTATCACAGATAGGTTTTTCTATGGTTACACTAGGTTTAGGATTAAGATTTATTTCTTTTATTCATTTAATTAGACATGCTTTATTTAAAAGTTGTTTATTTATACAGGTTGGTTATATTATTCATTGTTCATTTGGTCAGCAAGATGGTCGTAATTATAGTAATAATGGAAATTTACCTAATTTTATTCAGTTACAACTTTTAGTTACTTTATTTTGTTTATGTGGTCTAATTTTTTCTAGTGGTGCTGTAAGAAAAGATTTTATTTTAGAGTTTTTCTTTAGTAATAGATATATAATTTTTTTTAGTTTAATATTTTTTGTTTCTGTATTTTTAACTTTTGGTTATAGATATCGTTTATGAAAAAGATTTTTTTTAAGTTTTAATAAAGTAATAAATCATTATAGAAGTTCAATTTTTATAAATTTTTTAAGTTTATTCTTAGTTCTTTTTTCTATTTCTTTTTTATGATGATTAAATTTTAATATATTAAATGTACCAAGCTTATTTTTATATGTAGATTTTTATGGTCCTTTATTCTTTTTATTTATAATAATTTTTGTTTCTTTTTTAGCAGTAAAAATATTATTTAAAGAATTAACATATAAATTCTTAGTAGATTATTTAGCTAAGAATAGAGTTATAAAAATAAAAAATTTAAAATTTATAGATTTATTTTTGAATAATTTAAATTCTAAAGGTTTTAGCTCTTTTATATATTTAAGTCTATTTAATAATAATTATTTAAAAAGTTTAAATTTTAATAGTATTATTATTCTAGTGTTTTTTATTTTTTTAATAATTTAAAGGGGGTTTTATTTTAATTTAAAATATATGTTTTGCATACATAAGATATATAACTCTAAAAACCTTAGTTTAAGGGGTATTTTTATTTTATATAATTATTAAATTTAAGTCATTAATTTTAATTTTTAGCTTTTAAAATAAGTGCATTAAATGTAAATTTTAAAAATAAAATATAAAAACCTTAGTTTAAGGGGTATTTTTATTTTATATAATTATTAAATTTAAGTCATTAATTTTAATTTTTAGCTTTTAAAATAAGTGCATTAAATGTAAATTTTAAAAATA